GCTTACGTAGCTTAAATAAAGCACAGCACTGAAGATGCTGAGATGGGCCCTAAAAAGCTCCGAAAGCACAAAGGTTTGGTCCCAGCCTTGTCATCAACTATGTCTGAACTTACACATGCAAGCATCCGCACCCCCGTGAAAATGCCCTTAAGCCCCCTAAATAGAGGATAAGGAGCTGGTATCAGGCACGACCATCAGCCCATGACACCTTGCTCTGCCACACCCACAAGGGAACTCAGCAGTGATAAACATTGAACATGAGCGACGTAAAGCTCGACTCAGCTACAGACAACAGAGTTGGTCAATCTCGTGCCAGCCGCCGCGGTTATACGAGAAACTCAAGTTGATAATTCACGGCGTAAAGCGTGATTAAGGTCCATCCTCACTAGAGTCAAACCCCAGCTAAGCTGTCGCACGCTTTCGCTAGGCTGAAGAACACTCACGAAAGTAACTCTATCAACCACACCTGAACTCACGACCGCTAGGAAACAAACTGGGATTAGATACCCCACTATGCCTAGCCTTAAACCTTGACTAATTACACTTCATTCCGCCAGGGAACTACGAGCCCAAGCTTAAAACCCAAAGGACTTGGCGGTGCCCCAAACCCACCTAGAGGAGCCTGTTCTATAATCGATACCCCCCGCTTAACCTCACCACTTCTTGCCAAACCCGCCTATATACCACCGTCGCCAGCCCACCCCGTGAGGGAACCTCAGTAGGCTTAATGATTTCACATCAACACGTCAGGTCAAGGTGTAGCATATGAAGTGGGAAGAAATGGGCTACATTTTCTAACACTAGAAAAAACGAAAGATCTCTATGAAACCAGATCAGAAGGCGGATTTAGCAGTAAAGAGAAACAAGAGAGTTCTCTTTAAAATGGCCCTGGGGCGCGCACACACCGCCCGTCACCCTCTTCTATAAAACACACCCCATTAAATAAAAACCAAGACAAACAAAGAAGAGGCAAGTCGTAACATGGTAAGCGCACCGGAAGGTGCGCTTGGAACCAAAGTATAGCTTAACTCTAAAGCCCCTCGCTTACACCGAGTCGATATCCGTTAAATCCAGATTACTTTGAGCCACCAACCTAGCCTTAACTTCACACTAATAAATAACTACCCCAACACACTAACTCCACCAACTAAATCATTCTAAACTTTTAGTATAGGCGATAGAAACAAGTCAAAGAGCTACAAACATAGTACCGCAAGGGAAAGATGAAATAGAAATGAAAAAAATAACAAAGCAACAAACAGCAGAGAAAAAATCTCGTACCTTTTGCATAATGGTCTAGCAAGTCCAAATCAAGCAAAAAGAATTTTAGTTTGACCCCCCGAAACTAAGCGAGCTACTCCGAGACAGCTTTATAGAGCCAACCCGTCTCTGTGGCAAAAGAGTGGGAAGATCTCCGAGTAGGGGTGACAGACCAAACGAGCTTAGTGATAGCTGGTTGCTCAGGAAACGAATATAAGATCTACTCTAAGTCCTGTTGCTAGCAAAAAAAGCAAAAAACATTTCTTAGAATTTATTCAACCAGGGTACAGCCTGGTTGAAAAAGGATACAACCTAGAACTATGGGTAAAGATCACACCACAACAGGAAAATGAACCAGTGGGCCTAAAAGCAGCCACCTGAGAAGAAAGCGTCAAAGCTCGCTCATCCTCCCTCCGTCAATACCGACATCATATCCGAACCCTTTCTCCTTACTGAGCTGTTCAATTCAAATATTGAAGCACTTATGCTAGAACTAGTAATGTGAATCTAACATTCTCACAAATGCAAGTGTAAATCAGATCGAATAAATCACTGATAATTAACGGCCTTATTGAGGATACTTCAGCAACAACCCAAGAAAACCCTGAACACAACACCGCTAACCTAACACAAGAGCATTTCAAGAAAGATTAAAAGACGCAGAAGGAACTCGGCAAACTGAACCCCGCCTGTTTACCAAAAACATCGCCTCTTGCTAAACAACATGTATAAGAGGTCCAGCCTGCCCAGTGACTATATGTTCAACGGCCGCGGTATTCTGACCGTGCAAAGGTAGCGTAATCACTTGTCTTTTAAATAAAGACTAGTATGAATGGCATCACGAAGGTTCAACTGTCTCCTGCATCCAATCCATTAAACTGACCTCCCCGTGCAGAGGCGGGGATACACCCATAAGACGAGAAGACCCTATGGAGCTTTAAACTTACGGCAACTGCTAACTAACCTCACCCCACACGGGACACCATCCAACTAAGCAACAATGACCCAAAGTTTTCGGTTGGGGCGACCACGGAGAAGAAAAAATCCTCCTTGATGTACGAGGCCTTACCCTCTTAGCCAAGAACGACAGTTCTAAGCAACAAAACATTTGACCACTATTGATCCAGTCTTACTGATCAACGAACCAAGTTACCCTAGGGATAACAGCGCAATCCATTTCGAAAGTTCCTATCGACAAATGGGTTTACGACCTCGATGTTGGATCAGGGCATCCCAGTGGTGCAGCCGCTACTAAAGGTTCGTTTGTTCAACGATTAAAGCCCTACGTGATCTGAGTTCAGACCGGAGTAATCCAGGTCAGTTTCTATCTATGCAGTATTCTCTCTAGTACGAAAGGACCGAGAAAATGAGGCCTATTTATTTTACAAGCCTCCTCCCTTATCAATGAAGACAACTTAATTGAGAAAAGGACTACAACCAAAGCCCAAGATCAGGGCTAGCTAGTGTGGCAGAGCCCGGCTAATGCAAAAGACCTAAGCTCTTTAACTCAGGGGTTCAAATCCCCTCACTATCTATGTCCATCCTAATCACCCATCTAATTAACCCACTTCTGTACATAGTCCCCATTCTTTTAGCAGTTGCCTTCCTAACCCTAATTGAACGAAAAGTATTAGGTTACATGCAACATCGTAAAGGCCCCAATATTGTTGGACCAACGGGCCTTCTTCAACCCATTGCAGACGGAGTAAAACTATTTATTAAAGAACCCATTCGGCCCTCAACCTCTTCACAAACCTTGTTTTTACTTGCCCCAACCATAGCTTTCGCTCTAGCTATGTCTATTTGAGCCCCTATACCCATACCCTTCTCCCTAGCCGATTTAAACCTAGGAATCCTATTTATCCTGGCCTTGTCCAGCCTCACAGTATACACCATCCTGGGGTCAGGATGATCCTCTAATTCAAAGTATGCCCTAATTGGAGCTCTACGAGCAGTAGCCCAAACCATCTCATACGAAGTCACCCTTGGCCTGATCCTTCTATGCATAATCATACTGACAGGAGGGTTCACACTATTCAACTTCAATACAACACAAGAACACATATGACTCGTCATCCCAGGCTGACCTATAGCCGCAATATGATACATCTCAACCCTAGCAGAAACCAATCGAGCCCCCTTTGACCTAACCGAAGGTGAATCTGAGCTCGTATCAGGATTTAACGTAGAATATGCCGGAGGCCCCTTTGTCCTTTTCTTTTTAGCCGAATACGCCAATATTCTTATAATAAACACTCTCTCAGCAATCCTGTTCCTCGGAGCCTCATACACCAACATACCAGAACTCACTACTTTTTCACTTATATTTAAAGCCTCTCTCCTCTCCCTTCTCTTCCTATGAGTACGAGCCTCCTACCCACGCTTCCGTTACGATCAATTAATGCACCTTGTGTGAAAAAACTTCCTTCCAATCACACTCGCTATAACACTATGACACATCTCCCTACCCATCTCTTTATCAGGACTTCCCCCTCAGATATAGGAAATGTGCCCGAAAGTTAGGGATCACTTTGATAGAGTGAAACATAGGGGTTCAAACCCCCTCATCTCCTTAGAAAGACAGGAATTGAACCTGCACCTGAGAGATCAAAACCCTCCGTACTCCCACTATACCACTCTCTAGTAAAGTCAGCTAAAAAAGCTTTTGGGCCCATACCCCAAACATGTTGGTTAAACTCCTTCCTTTACTAATGAATCCAATCGCACTATCAATAGTCCTCTCCAGCCTAGCACTAGGCACCATCCTCACTGTATCGAGCAATCACTGATTTCTAGCCTGGATGGGGCTAGAAATCAACACTCTGGCTATCATCCCACTAATAGCCCAAAATCACCACCCCCGAGCAATTGAAGCCTCAACAAAATACTTTCTAACTCAAGCCGCAGCCTCAGCCCTTCTTCTATTTTCAGCACTAAATAATGCCTGATTCACAGGAGAATGATCAATCATAAATCTAACCAACCCCACATCATGCACTACAATAACCATTGCTATTTGCATAAAACTAGGCCTGGCACCTTTCCATTTCTGACTTCCAGAAGTCCTTCAAGGGCTAAATTTAACTACAGGGCTTATCCTGTCTACTTGACAAAAACTTGCCCCAATAGCCATCCTTTACCAAATCTCTCCGTCAATAAACACCCCCCTTCTTCTTTTTATTGGACTTACCTCCACCCTGATTGGAGGCTGAGGTGGACTTAACCAAACTCAACTCCGTAAAGTTCTAGCCTTCTCATCCATTGCACACCTTGGATGAATGGCATCTATTCTCCCCATTATACCTCAACTCACCATCTTAAACTTAGCCATCTACCTTATCATAACATCTACTCTTTTCCTAACCTTAAAAACCATCTCATCCACTAAAATGTCTACCCTAGCTGCCTCATGAACCAAAACTCCAGTAACCACCGCACTAACCCTCCTAACCCTCCTCTCCCTAGGCGGATTGCCCCCTCTTTCAGGGTTCATACCAAAATGATTTATTCTCCAAGAACTAACCAACCAAAACATCCCAATCTTAGCTACCATAATAGCACTCTCGGCTCTTCTAAGCTTATTCTTCTATCTACGACTATCTTACTCAGTTACCCTTACATATTCACCAAATACGTCAAATGCTTCCCTAACTTGACGCCACCACTCAAAACAACCAACCACCCTTCTAGCATTCATACTAATCTCCTCATTCTTTCTTCTACCAATCTCACCGCTTATAGTATTCTAGGGACTTAAGTTAATCAGACTAAGGGCCTTCAAAGCCCTAAGAAGGAGTTAAAATCTCCTAGACCCTGTTTTAAGGCTTGCAGGACTTTATCCAACATCAACTGAATGCAACTCAAACACTTTAATTAAGCTAAAGCCTTACTAGAAAGACGGGCCTTGATCCCGCAACATTTTAGTTAACAGCTAAACGCTCAATCCAGCGAGCTTCATTCTACTTCTCCCGTTTTCGATCTAACAAAAAGAAAACGGGAGAAGCCCCGGCAAACTCTCATCTGCTTCTCCGGATTTGCAATCGGGCGTGTCTGACACCGCAGGGCTTGGAAAGAAGAGGACTTGAACCTCTGTATTTGGGGCTACAACCCACCGCCTAGGCCCTCGGCCATCTTACCTGTGGCTATCACTCGTTGATTATTCTCAACAAATCACAAAGACATTGGCACCCTTTATCTAGTTTTCGGTGCTTGAGCAGGAATAGTAGGAACAGCTTTAAGCCTCCTTATTCGAGCAGAGCTAAGCCAACCTGGAACCCTGCTAGGGGACGATCAGATTTATAATGTAATCGTAACTGCACACGCTTTTATTATAATTTTCTTCATAGTAATGCCTATTATGATCGGCGGGTTTGGTAACTGATTAGTCCCATTGATAATTGGTGCCCCTGACATAGCATTCCCTCGAATGAACAACATAAGCTTCTGACTTCTGCCCCCATCCTTCCTGCTTCTTCTAGCTTCTTCAGGGGTTGAAGCTGGAGCCGGAACCGGATGGACAGTCTACCCACCTTTAGCGGGTAACCTGGCGCATGCCGGAGCCTCAGTAGACTTAACTATCTTCTCTCTGCATTTAGCAGGGGTCTCCTCGATTTTAGGTGCCATTAACTTTATTACAACAACCATTAACATGAAACCCCCGGCTATATCCCAGTATCAAACACCATTATTTGTCTGATCAGTTCTTATCACCGCCGTCCTTCTCCTTCTCTCCCTTCCCGTTTTAGCAGCCGGAATTACAATGCTTCTCACAGACCGAAACCTAAACACAACCTTCTTTGACCCTGCTGGAGGGGGGGATCCGGTACTCTACCAGCACCTGTTCTGATTTTTTGGCCACCCGGAAGTTTACATTCTGATTCTTCCAGGGTTTGGTATAATTTCACACATTGTAACCTATTATTCAGGCAAAAAAGAACCTTTCGGATACATGGGCATAGTCTGAGCAATAATATCCATCGGACTTCTAGGGTTCATTGTATGAGCCCATCACATATTCACAGTAGACCTAAACGTTGATACCCGAGCTTACTTTACCTCCGCAACGATAATTATTGCTATTCCCACTGGAGTGAAAGTATTTAGCTGACTAGCAACAATGCACGGAGGAACTATCAAATGAGACGCCCCAATGCTCTGGGCTCTTGGCTTCATTTTCCTATTCACAGTAGGAGGGCTTACCGGGATCGTACTTGCCAATTCTTCCCTCGACATTGTCTTGCATGATACTTATTATGTCGTAGCACACTTCCACTATGTCCTTTCCATGGGAGCAGTATTTGCAATCATAGGCGGCTTCGTCCACTGATTCCCTCTATTTACAGGATACACACTCCATGAAACATGAGCAAAAATCCACTTCGGAGTTATATTTGCAGGAGTCAACCTTACTTTCTTCCCCCAACACTTCCTAGGGCTAGCAGGAATACCTCGACGATACTCAGACTACCCCGACGCCTATACACTTTGAAACACGGTTTCATCTGTTGGCTCTTTAATCTCCCTGGTCGCAGTGATTATGATAATGTTCATCATCTGAGAAGCATTTGCAGCAAAACGAGAAGTAACCCTGACAGAACTTACCTCAACTAACATTGAGTGACTTCATGGATGCCCTCCCCCTTATCACACATTTGAGGAACCAGCCTTCGTACAAATTCAACCATCACACAACTAGTTCGAGAAAAGAAGGAATTGAACCCCCATTATCTGATTTCAAGTCAGTCGCATCACCACTCTGCCATTTTCTTCTAAACAGCCCCTAGAGACGTTAGTAAAATAATTACACCATCTTGTCAAGGCGGAATCACTGGTTAAACCCCGGTACATCTCAACATGGCACACCCATCACAATTAGGTTTTCAAGACGCAGCCTCTCCAATTATAGAAGAACTCCTACACTTCCATGACCACACCCTAATAGCCGTATTCCTTATTAGTACGCTCGTTCTTTATATCATTACAATCATAATAACCACCAAACTAACCAACACTAACTCCATAGACGCTCAAGAAATCGAAATAGTTTGAACCATTATACCAGCTATTATTCTCATCATGATCGCCCTACCTTCCCTCCGAATCCTTTATCTAATAGACGAGGTAAATGACCCACACCTTACAGTAAAAACAATCGGCCACCAATGATACTGAAGCTATGAGTACACTAACTATGAAGATCTCTCATTCGACGCTTACATAATCCCTACCAATGACCTAACCCCCGGACAATTCCGCCTACTGGAAGTCGACAACCGAATAGTAGTCCCCATAGAATCCCCTGTCCGCCTGCTAGTAACCGCCGAAGACGTCCTTCACTCCTGAGCTGTCCCCTCCTTAGGTGTCAAGACAGACGCAATTCCTGGACGACTGAACCAAACATCCTTTATTGCCACTCGACCAGGAGTCTTCTACGGCCAATGCTCAGAAATTTGCGGAGCTAATCACAGCTTCATGCCAATTGTAGTCGAAGCAGTTCCGCTAAACGACTTCGAAAACTGATCTTCATCAATACTAGAAGCCTCACTAAGAAGCTAAACAGGGTCAAGCGACAGCCTTTTAAGCTGTAGACTGGTGATTCCCAACCACCCTTAGTGATATGCCACAACTAAACCCCGGCCCATGATTCGCTATTCTAATTTTTTCATGACTAGTCTTACTCGTCATTATTCCCCCCAAAGTTCTTAAACACAAAACATTCAATGAACCCACTACACAAACCACAGAAAAACAAAAACCTAACCCTTGAAACTGACCATGAACTTAAGCTTCTTTGACCAATTTATGAGCCCCACACTCTTAGGAATCCCCTTAATCGCTATTGCAATACTAGTCCCCTGACTATTGTTTCCCAACCCTTCTAACCGATGACTAAACAACCGACTAATGACTCTTCAATCCTGATTTATTCACAACTTTACAAAACAAATCTTTTTACCAATTAATAACCCGGGTCACAAATGAGCCCTTATCCTCGCTTCCCTGATACTTCTCCTGATGTCACTCAACCTTCTTGGACTCCTCCCCTACACTTTCACACCAACCACTCAACTCTCCCTTAACATAGGCCTGGCCGTTCCCCTCTGACTAGCTACAGTTATTATTGGTCTACGCAATCAACCAACTGTCGCCTTAGGGCACCTACTTCCCGAAGGAACCCCCACACCTCTCATTCCGGTACTTATTATTATCGAGACCATTAGCCTATTCATCCGACCCCTAGCCCTAGGAGTACGACTCACCGCCAACCTCACAGCCGGTCATCTTCTCATTCAACTTATTGCAACTGCAGCATTTGTCCTACTCCCAATTATACCTACTGTCTCTATCCTTACGTCAATTGTCCTATTCCTCCTCACCCTCCTAGAAGTAGCCGTGGCTATGATCCAAGCCTACGTCTTCGTCTTACTCCTAAGCCTTTACCTACAAGAAAACGTCTAATGGCACACCAAGCACACGCCTACCACATAGTAGACCCAAGCCCTTGACCTCTCACAGGAGCTGTCGCAGCTCTCCTCCTTACATCAGGACTAGCCATATGATTCCATTTTGGATCAATTATCTTACTTACCCTGGGCCTAGTAACTATAATTCTAACAATAATCCAATGATGACGCGACATTATTCGAGAAGGAACATTCCAAGGACACCACACCCCCCCAGTTCAGAAAGGACTTCGTTATGGAATAATTCTATTTATTACATCGGAAGTATTCTTCTTTATTGGCTTTTTCTGAGCATTTTATAACTCAAGCTTAGCCCCCACTTATGAACTAGGGGAGTGCTGACCACCAACCGGAATTACCCCCCTAAACCCATTCGAAGTCCCTCTCCTAAACACAGCAGTTCTCCTAGCTTCAGGAGTTACTGTGACGTGAGCTCACCACAGTATTATGCACGGTAATCGAAAAGAAGCAATCCAATCCCTAGGTCTCACAATCCTGCTAGGTCTTTACTTCACCGCCCTTCAAGCAATAGAGTACTACGAAGCCCCCTTTACAATTGCTGACGGAGTTTATGGATCCACATTCTTTGTCGCCACAGGATTCCACGGACTCCATGTCATTATTGGCTCTCTCTTCCTAGCTGTCTGCTTTATGCGACAAATCCAATACCACTTTACATCAAAACATCACTTCGGTTTTGAAGCTGCCGCATGATACTGACACTTCGTTGACGTAGTCTGACTCTTCCTTTACGTCTCCATCTACTGATGAGGCTCATACTTTCTTAGTATCAACTAGTACACGTGACTTCCAATCACAAAGTCTCAGTTAAAATCTGAGAGAAAGTAATGACAGCTACCATCCTTGCCATTGCTACCACTTTGTCCCTGATCTTACTAACTGTAAGTTTTTGACTTCCTATAATAACCCCCGATTCAGAAAAACTCTCCCCATATGAATGCGGATTTGATCCTCTGGGCTCTGCCCGACTACCTTTCTCCATACGATTTTTTCTAATTGCCATCCTATTTCTCCTATTCGACCTCGAAATCGCTCTTCTTCTCCCCTCCCCGTGAGCTGCACAACTAAACTCCCCCACCACCACTATTGTCTGAGCAACCCTAATCATCACTTTACTCACCCTGGGATTAATCTATGAATGAATCCAAGGAGGACTAGAGTGAGCTGAATGAGCAGTTAGTCCAATCAAGACAGTTGATTTCGGCTCAACAAATTATGGTTAAACCCCATAACTGCCCTATGACACTCGTACACTTCAGCTTTTGCTCAGCATTCGCCCTAGGCCTCACAGGTTTAGCCCTCCACCGAGCTCACCTCCTTTCCGCCCTCCTCTGCTTGGAGGGGGTTATACTCTCTCTATACGTCGGACTCTCAACATGACCTGTCCAAATTTCTTTATTCTCATTCTCTCTGGTCCCTATACTCATGCTAACTTTTTCAGCATGTGAAGCTGGAACAGGACTAGCTTTAATAATTGCCACTACACGAACCCACGGAACAGATAATTTACATAACCTCAATCTCCTACAATGCTAAAAATTCTAATTCCAACACTCATGCTAATCCCCTCCACATGATTAACAAACAAAAAATGACTATGACCTTCTCTAACCTCTCAAAGTCTCATTATTTCCCTCCTGAGCCTCTCATGATTTTTCAACCAAACAGAAACCACTCACTTTTCAAACCATCTTATATCGATTGATCAACTATCAACCCCCTTATTGATCCTCACCTGCTGACTTCTGCCACTTATAATCCTGGCCAGCCAAAACCACCTGTCAACAGAACCCATTTCACGTCAACGAACCTTTATTACAATACTAATCTTCCTCCAGCTTTCCCTTATTATAGCATTTTCCGCAACCGAACTCATTCTATTCTACGTAATATTTGAAATTACTCTTATCCCCACTCTAATCATCATCACCCGCTGAGGTAACCAAGCAGAACGCCTAAATGCAGGCACCTACTTTTTATTTTACACCCTAGCTGGGTCTCTACCTTTGCTGGTTGCATTGCTCTCACTATACTCTTACACTGGCACCCTTTCTCTCAGCCTCCTACAACTCATCCCAAACCACATCCCTCTGACGTGAGCTAACAAGTTATGATGATTCGCATGCTTACTAGCCTTCATAGTAAAAATACCCCTATACGGAGCTCACTTGTGACTCCCTAAAGCCCATGTAGAGGCTCCAATTGCCGGGTCAATAGTCCTAGCCGCCATCCTTCTAAAACTAGGAGGCTATGGCATTATCCGAATCTCTATCACCTTGACTCCTGCTATAAAAGAAATAGCCTACCCATTCCTCATCCTCTCCCTCTGGGGCATTATTATGACAAGCTCAATCTGCTTGCGACAAACCGACTTAAAATCTATAATCGCCTACTCCTCAGTAAGCCACATAGGCCTTGTAATTTCAGCAGCAATAATTCAAACCCCATGAAGCCTAACAGGGGCGATAATTCTTATAATTGCTCACGGACTAATCTCCTCTGCTTTATTTTGCCTTGCTAACACTAATTACGAACGTACACACAGCCGAGCCCTTCTTCTATCTCGTGGGCTACAGACCATCCTTCCACTAATAGGCACCTGATGACTTCTATCCAACCTGGCCAATATAGCCCTTCCCCCATCACCAAACCTAATAGGAGAACTCACTATTATAACAGCTCTGTTCAACTGATCAAACTGAACTATTATTTTAACCGGCGTAGGCACACTTCTAACAGCAAGCTACTCCTTATATATGTTCCTTATAACTCAACGAGGCCCCACTCCGGAACACCTTACTGCAATTTCCCCAACGCATACACGAGAACACACCCTAATAACTCTCCACCTTATCCCGATTATCCCCCTAATAATAAAACCAGAACTAATCTGAGGCCTATTCTACTGTAGACATAGTTTAATAAAAACACTAGATTGTGATTCTAGAAACAGAGGTTAAATCCCTCTTGTCAACCGAACTAGACTGGAGATACCAAGAACTGCTAATTACTTCGTACCGTGGTTCAATTCCACGGCTTGTTCGGCTTTTAAAGGAAAACAGTCTATCCGCTGGTCTTAGGAACCAGAAACTCTTGGTGCAAATCCAAGTAAAAGCTATGAACTTCCCCCTAATCTTCAACTCCTCCTTAATAATTACAATTACAACCCTTCTCACTCCCATCCTTTTAGCATCAACCATGCCTAACCTCCCAGATCTTCACAAAACCATCAAGACAGCAGTCAAAACCTCATTTTTTATCAGCTTGATTCCTCTCTCGATTTTCCTGGACCAAGGGCTAGAATCAATCTCAACTAACTTCCACTGAATAAATATTAACTCATTTGACATCAACATAAGCTTCAAATTCGACATCTACTCCTCGATCTTTCTTCCCATTGCTCTTTTTGTCACCTGATCAATCTTAGAGTTTGCCACATGATACATAGCTTCGGACCCCCTAATCACCCGATTCTTCAAATATCTTCTAACCTTTCTAGTAGCTATAGTTATTCTAGTAACCGCAAACAACTTCTTTCAGCTCTTCATCGGCTGGGAAGGCGTAGGAATTATGTCTTTCCTCCTAATCGGGTGATGATACGCCCGAGCAGACGCCAACACTGCCGCCCTACAAGCCGTCATCTATAACCGAGTCGGAGACATTGGACTAATTTTAAGCATAGCATGAGTAGCAATAAACCTCAACTCATGGGAAATACAACAAGTATTTCTACTTAGCTCCGAAGACCTCACCCTGCCTCTTCTCGGACTAATCCTGGCAGCCACAGGAAAATCAGCCCAATTCGGCCTACACCCCTGACTTCCTGCAGCGATAGAAGGCCCCACTCCAGTATCAGCCCTACTACACTCAAGCACTATAGTCGTAGCAGGAATCTTCCTTCTCATTCGTATTCATCCCATAATTCAAAACAATAATACCGCATTAACAATCTGCCTCTGCCTAGGAGCAATTACAACACTTTTCACAGCTGCCTGCGCCCTAACGCAAAACGACATTAAAAAAATCGTAGCCTTCTCCACATCTAGTCAACTTGGTCTCATAATAGTCACAGTAGGACTGAACCTCCCACAACTAGCGTTTTTCCACATTTGCACCCACGCATTTTTTAAAGCCATGCTATTCCTCTGCTCAGGATCTATCATTCACAGCCTAAATGATGAACAAGATATTCGCAAAATAGGAGGACTACAAAACTCACTACCAACCACCACCACCTGCTTAACAATTGGAAGCCTAGCCCTCACTGGAACCCCCTTCCTAGCAGGGTTCTTTTCTAAAGACGCTATTATCGAAGCCCTAAACACCTCCCAAACCAACGCATGAGCCCTGACCTTAACACTAATTGCTACATCGTTCACAGCCGTTTACAGCTTCCGAATCATTTTCTTCGCCTCTATAGGCCACCCACGATCCAATCCACTCTCACCAATCAACGAAAATAACCCCACCGTAATAAACCCTATTAAACGTTTAGCCTGAGGAAGCATCATCTCCGGACTCCTAATCGCATCAAACATGCTTCCTATAAAATCCCCTATTATAACTATACCTCTTTTAGCCAAACAAGCGGCCATTTTAGTTACCATTACCGGCTTAATCATCGCAATTGACCTAACCAACATTACTAGCTCCCTCAATACTCCTACAAAAACAAAAATTCACTCTTTCTCCAACCTCCTTGGATTCTACCCATTAATTATCCATCGGTTAACTCCAAAAACTAACCTTAACATAGCACAAAAAATTGCTACACACATTGTAGACATGTCCTGATATGAAAAAGCAGGACCCCAAGGACTAGCTAACCAACAGCTGCCAATAATTAAAACCACTTCAAATATCCAACAAGGGTTGATTAAAACATACCTCACCCTTTTCCTAATAACATCAGCCATCTTAATCTCACTACTCTAAAGCACGAAGATTTCCACTATAGTGACCTCGACTTAATTCAAATACCACAAACAAAGTTAACAGAAGCACCCAGCCCCCCACAAACAACAACCACCCACCGAAAGAATACATTAAAGATACACCAACTCAATCCCCACGAACAACATAACCCTCTAACCCAGCTAAGCTAATAGCACTATCCTCATCCACTCCCCCAACCGTCACATACCAAGCCACCACACCTACTACATATGCCACCACATAACCTGCTACAGACCAACTACCTCATGCCTCCGGGTAAGGCTCCGCCGTCAAAGCAGCTGAGTAAGCAAACACTACCAATATTCCCCCCAGATAAATTAAGAAAAGAACCAGAGATAAAAAAGAAGACCCCAACCCGATAATTACCCAACAACCAGCTCCAGCAGCCACAACCAACCCCAAAGCAGCATAATAAGGAGAAGGATTGGAAGCAACAGCTACTAACCCTAAAACTAAGCCTACTATAAAAAAAGAAACTATATAAATCATAATTCCCATCAGGACTCTAACCAGAACCTGTGATCTGAAAAACCACCGTTGTTCTTCAACTATGGAAACTAATGGCACCAAACATTCGAAAATCTCACCCACTTATCAAAATCGTCAACAACTCCTTCATCGACCTACCTACCCCATCCAATCTATCCTCCTGATGAAACTTTGGCTCTCTACTGGGCATTTGCTTAATCACCCAAATCGTCACTGGCCTATTTCTAGCAATACACTACACCGCAGACACCTCAATAGCCTTCTCCTCAGTCGCCCACATCTGCCGAGACGTCAACTACGGCTGACTTATCCGCAACCTACACGCAAACGGAGCATCATTCTTCTTTATCTGCATTTATCTTCACATCGGCCGAGGCATGTATTACGGATCCTTTCTCTTCAAAGAAACATGAAACATCGGAGTTATCCTCCTATTCCTAGTCATGGCAACCGCATTTGTGGGCTATGTCCTCCCATGGGGACAGATATCTTTCTGAGGGGCTACAGTAATTACTAATCTTCTTTCTGCTATTCCGTACATCGGAAACGTACTAGTCCAATGAATCTGGGGGGGATTCTCAGTTGACAACGCTACCCTAACACGATTCTTCGCCTTCCACTTCCTCCTCCCCTTTCTAATCGCAGGCGCTAGCATCCTCCACCTTCTCTTCCTCCACGAAACCGGATCAACAAACCCCACAGGACTTAATTCAGACCCAGACAAAATTCCTTTCCACCCCTATTTCTCCTACAAAGATCTCTTGGGCTTCCTAATTATACTAACCTCTCTTACCCTCCTAGCCATATTCTCACCCAACCTCCTTGGCGACCCAGAAAACTTCACCCCAGCCAACCCCTTAGTCACCCCTCCCCATATCAAACCCGAGTGGTACTTCTTATTTGCATATGCCATCCTCCGCTCCATCCCAAACAAACTAGGAGGTGTTTTAGCCCTAGTATTCTCCATCCTAATCCTGGCCCTCATACCACTTCTTCACACCTCTAAACAACGAAGCCTAATATTCCGGCCTCTCACCCAAATCGCCTTCTGAGCTCTGGTAGCAGACACCCTCATCCTTACCTGAATCGGGGGGCAACCAGTAGAAGACCCCTATATCACCATCGGGCAGCTGGCCTCAGTAATCTACTTTGCCATCTTCCTCATCATACTGCCAGCCATTGGCTGAATGGAAAATAAACTTCTCAACTGATAGTCCTGATAGCTTAACACTAAAGCATCGGTCTTGTAAGCCGAAGACTGGAGGCTAACTCCCTCCTCAAGACTTTACTCTTGGCAGTTGTTGGCCCCCTCACGCTCGAGGAAGAAGGACTCAAACCTCCACTATTGACCCCCAAAGCCAACATTCTATTTAAATTACCCCTCGGTATCATATGCTCCATATACATTCTATGTTTATAGAGCATTAATTTTTTAACCCCACGAATATTATTTTCAGTTACTCCCCAAGGTCTAACACATTTTATGCTTTCTATACATATTATGTCTATAGAGCATTAATTTTTTAACCCTACGAATATTATTTATAGCTATCTCCTAAGATCTAACAAATTAATATATTATGCTCTTTATACATACTATGCTTATAGAGCATTAATCTTTTAACCTCATGAATATCACTTATCAATTATATTGAAAATTTAACATAAAGATTCCAGCTAAAAAACATAATATGTTAATAACATTAAAATATTCAACCCATGAATATCAACTCTAATAACAAAAAACCTTAATTTAACATAATCCACTATAAATCCCATTCAACAATAAATTAAGAAAGCATAAAAAGCTAAACAACATTCATGCAATCTAAATTATTCCAAAAGGAAAAATAAATAATCACAGACAAAAATGAACTATTACCATTTTAATCCCTGAAAACAGGAATATTCTTACAACTTAACAAGAAATACTTTACACATCACAAACATTCAAAATAATCTCAAAAGAATAAACCACAACACTTAATGAATATTACAATCAACAGAACATTTACTATTTACACCTTTAACTATTCTGTATTGAACATTAAAATCCATCTAACTACGACAATAAGAGAAAAAATTACAAAGAAAATCAACATCCAATTCTCAAACACTAATACTCTTATTTCGTTAAACTTGAATTAAAGCTTAAATATAAAAACAAAATACAGACAAGACTAACTTTCATCACTTTTAAACATATAATGTAAAAAGCATAAACAGAAACACAAACATGAATATGTTTTTAAATAAACTTTGCAAAAAACATTTTTTATGCTTATTGAACATCTGTAATGCTTAAATTCCCATTCGTACTGTTTCAGTCAGAATATCATAACAAAATCCAATTATATTTCAACATAATAAGAAAAACCATTATTAATTTGTGATAACCTTAAAATGATAAAAAGTTTGACTATTCTTGAAAACATAAAATTAATGTTAATCACAAGGAAATAAATAACCCACAATCATTTAAAATAGAGCATAACTGAAAATCAGAATAACTATCAAGAACAAAGGATAATAAATTCAAAACCCCTTTTAAATTCTTTTAAGAGCTAATAAACCATTAAAACATGCATATAACATAAAAAATTAATACATTGATCAAAAGTCTCCGTGACCCTCATAAATGTATAACAATAAAACATCAATGGACAAAACATTTCTGATCTAAAGCAGTTAACTCAACCCGACTAAGCAATTGCTTCTAGACCCTTTCTCACTTAAACTTGGTCCGGAAAGATGCCTGATGCCAGTATGCCCTGAATCTACCGGACTACAGTATAGGCCGGATTACTGGTGAGGTTTAAAAAGCATCCGTCGGTAGTGAATCTGTGGGATCCTAATCGTAGACAGGTTAAGAATGATATTCAGGAAAGCATCTCCCCTATGTTAACATCCATTTCTCACTTTACCTGGCCTACCTTGAATTAAATAACATCTGGTATTTTTTTTTTGGTGGGATCTCAATAGCATCTCAGTAGTGGGGCCGGAGCCCATGAAACCGGGTGGGACATACGTTTCATCGGCTAATTCGTTATAGGAGTATTAGGCATGTGTACATTCATTAATGCATGACTGACATAAAATTTTAGCTATCATAATGAATATTCAGCTTTTTCCCTCTTATCCGCCCGGGGCCCTGAAAAACCTATTTTAAAAATCTTTTTTCCGCGCTAAACCCCCCTTACCCCCCAAGTTAGCTTTCTTGTAAAAACCTTCTGTTTTCGTTAAACCCCTAAACCGAAAACCAGCCTCTACAATTTAACTAACCCATCTAGCGTTAACTGCTTTCCACCAGCAAGATGCAAGAGAAAAACTTCCTCCACCACCATACTGCTTTGCACAAGCTAGAAACAGGGTACCTACCCAAAACCCATAAAAATTTCTCATGTATATATATATCGTTAAATTTTACCACTATTAGCAACCCCTGTGGGACGCACTTTTACTGCTTTCTTTAGTACGTTATAACAAATTTTTCACCTTCCACACGAACACT